GAGGTGCGAATGGTGTTTTTACCGGCTTTGCCTTGCTCATGCCAAACAACTCAAGCAACTTCTCCACAAACCTCCTTTGTGAAAGTGCTAAAGTCCCACTTTTCCTATCCCTTTGAATCTCCATTCCAAGGATTTTACTTGCCGGTCCAAATCTTGTACATAATCTCTCTCTCTTGAGTGGAATTTCCATTTCTTCCTGAATATTAGAAAAGTCCATTTTTTCTTTCTCTTACGTATGAATTCGTGCTCCAAGTATGGGCTCTTGCCTGTCTCCATAAAGGAAGAAGAAGCCAAGACTAACTCATTTAGTAGTTAAATATTTCCATTCTGCCTTAACCATGCCCACCCTGTAAACAAGTAACAAAGGATTCTCCAACTGAAAATTCTAGTTAATCCAGTAATGCAGACAGCCCTTACTCTCTGAAAGAGCAGGAGGTTTAGCGTCAACTCATTCAATGAATGTTGTTTCATTCACCACGCGGCTGAATCCTAATCTGTATTTTCCAGCAGTGGAATGGGACAGTCATTTGTCTAAAGAGAATTGGCCGTAGAGAGAGCTCATTTCATTCAGGGATTGCCTCAAGAGAGGACTTAAAAGGCTTGGCTTGAGGTTGCGTCTGCTGCTTGAGATGGAAGGTCTTCCGTAGCTTGGTTGCTTAGCCGTCAATCGTCGTTCGAGAGGTCAGTAAGGTGTTGGGACCTTCTGGCAGCTAAAAGCAATTTATTATTAAAGAAAGATGGCCGTCTAATAGATTTCCTTCTATCTGCTCCGATGACAATCTGGTCAAGGCTTCGCTTTGGCTCCAGTTTCGAGGTTCCCTAGTGGAATGGCGAGTCGGATTGAATGAGCAGGATTGGCTTGAACTGAGCGCCTTCCATCTCTCAGAATCAGCAGGAAAAAGTGGTCAATCGTGGGAACCTGGGATCAACAACCAAGAAAGAAGGCTTCCAAACCTGATCTACGACTTCACCCCTTCTTTTTCACCCATGAGCCCATCCATCTTCGTGTCTGAAACGGAAGAAGTCCATGCTTTCTAAGAGAAATTCCCCTTCAGGTAATCAAAGACCGGACGAAGTTCCGAGACCTCTACCTGATGATGTTCCACTCAACTAGCGGACGTTGTTCCGATGCCCCAATGATGGGCTCTTTGATCCATATTATATATAAGGCTCTGTTCTGTAATGCGAGATCTTTGTTCGAAGCTTGAATCACCACCTTACGAGCCCTAAGAACAGGCGGGTCCTCTAGCACCCTCATTTGATGAAAGTCTAGCCTTCACCCGAGGCTCAGCCTCTCGATTGGTCTCTCTTCCCCGATCCGCTTGATCATTATAAGAATATTCGCTGGAAAGCTTCCTTGCCATAGCGATTGAAAAGGTTTGTACCAATTAGAGTTGGGCCACTAGGCCTAGTCACCACAGCCAATGATCTTCATCCCTGACCTCGGCCCCTTGCTTCTTTCTCAAGAATCTCTTTTAAGGCCACGTTCCTTTAATAATAAATTGCTTTTAGCTGCCAGAAGGTCCGGCATCGAGAACATCGATTGAGAAGCTGAAACATGGCATTTGACGATCATCCTCGCTTTCGAGCCAATCCCGTTAACTGAGCGCCTTCTTCTTATCAGTTGGAGTTGGGATTGAAATCAAAGACTCAGGGAGTGATCTTATATACGATACCACCAGACTTGGTACTTCCATCCGCCAATCAAGGCTAGTGGCGCAAAGGGGGGTTTGGTGCGCTCTTCTCGGCTCCATATCAATCACTGAATTCCATTTCCATTATTGTGCTTGCACGATATTGTCTTTTTTGATACACTCTACTCCAATCAATGTCTTTCTCGGACGTGAGAGTGCGCGGAAACGGTTAATCGATTTATCTCGTAGAATGAGAGGGCCCCCTCTATTTTATTTATTATTGCAGGAGCAACCAAGCAGGAATAGATATACGTGTAGGTACACATTTATGTGTTCTTCTGTCAAGCTAGGCTCTGGGAAAGGCTGTACGCAAAGGTTTGAGCCAGGGTCGGTGGACAGGGGTAGCACTCGGTCCACTTGATTCGGGGCAGCTCCTTAGCTAGCCCATTTTTATTTGTAAGAGGTGGTAGACATCCAGGGGTAGGAATCGCTCGTTTCGGGTCGGTTCCTTGGCCGAGGGGGATGGGTAGTGAATGGGGTTGGATGAAGCAATATCGGGATCCGCGGACATCAATACATCGATCCTACCGCTGCTTTTGGTGCTTCTATCGCCATTTTATGACCATCGACGATGGGGATCGGGTTCGTTTATCGAGCATTACAGTGATGTGATCTCTGGCGGCCATACCATATAATGGCCTCATGGGATAATTTCATAACCCTTCATGCTATTAAGTAAAAGCGGAGAGAAACCTTAATCTGATGGCTTGCACGCCTGTGCTTTTTAACTAAGGAAAGATCCCGTCTTTAAAGCAATGGTATACGAATCCGCTGAAGCAAGAGAGACTCAGGAGAGGGGGATTTTCACTCTTCAAAGGAGGTGGTAAAGATACTCATAAGCAGATGCAAAAAGAGTGGATTCAGGTTCTCGTGAGCCAACATCGTAAGCATACACAGACGTTGCCACAGCTGAAGAATGGGATGCTTGCCTGGTCTGAGTCAATGACCCGACAGTGTAGAATTCACCAGATGAAAGAGACCAATTCAAACTTCCACGAGGAGTAGCTCTTTCTTGAGCACAAGTAGGTGAAAATTGTTCCCTACGGGTGACGACCTAAAATACACTTAATCAACGAAGCTTGCTCACTATCCGTTGGCCACTTCTGGTTAGATGTTCTTTCACTTGCCCCCTCCGTCTCAGACATCCATTTAGTATTTCTCCGATCACAGGGGCTTGACAAAGAATGAACGAGACCGTCGACGGCCATTCACCTTGATGCTCGGTTGAAATTCCTCCTTTTCGCAGGCATTGACCGGGGGCCCCCTCTGGGTATTCTTGAGTTCACCTTCACGGATGAGATTCGGGCAGTCGCTGGGCCTTCTTTCTTTGAGGCAATCGCTAGATGCAATGCTGCTCTTTCGCCTCATCCGCTACCTTACATTAAGTGATTTCACTTTCGATGTTCATGCTCAACGATGGAGGGAGCTGGCAGCTCAGGTTAAGCCCCCTATGGCAGAAAAAGAGATGATCAGTACCTTTCTTAACACGTTGAAAGACCCGTATTATTCCCACCTCATTGGCCACACCACGTCAAGCTTCGCAGACTTGGTGATCGTGGGAGAAAGGGTAGAAGATGGGGTCAAGTCAGGTCGCCTGGTTGACGTACAGGCATTACAGCAACTCCTAGAACAGTCTGGATCAGGGCCGGGGCAGCAAAGCGCCGAAGTAAAAATGATTACCTCCGCCGCACCGAAAATGAATCAGCCTTACAGAAAGAGAATGTATGTTCAGCCCACAAGTCAACAGTCGTATGTCATTTCCACAGTACAGCCGCAATTTCAGAACACTCAGCCTCAGGCTTCAAGCAGAAAAGAAGCCAAGGTTGTGGCAGAGAAGAGGAGATTTGACCCTGTGCCGATGCCATTATCCCAGTTACTTCCTCAACTCATTGCAACAAACCTGGTCACTACGGTTCCTCCAAAACCTGTAACTGATCCCCCTCAAAAAGGATTTGATCCCAATGCCCGCTGTGATTATCACATGGGAAGCCCAGGACACTGGACTGACAGATGCTTCAGATTGAGGCATAAGGTCCAGGACCTCCTCGATCAAGAGCTCCTGAATTTCGAGACTGACCAAGGAAGCAAACCAAATGGGAATAGCAATGACATCGGACTCTCCAGCAACAAGATCAGTAGCAAAGGCAGAATATTCGATCCTTCTCAGCTCATCACACCGCCAGGAACCCGAGTTCGGCTCAAGATCAAAGAAGGGGAGGATTTCCCAGAGGTTGCTATGATAGCCTCAACAGGAGGAAAGCCAGCAGAAGAAGCTCTAGTAAACAAACCCAGTGAGCAAGTGGCCGGAAACATAGAGCAGATAAAAGTACAGATGAAGGAAATGATGCTCCTTATGAACACTTTAGTAGCAGCACAGGGCACCCCAGGAACTCAGTTCATTACTCCAATGCTACAACAGTCAGTACTCACAGGTACCATTCCGACATCTCGGAATACAGTAAATACCTCTCCAGTAGGGAAGAAACCTAGAAAGATTGATCTTCATCCAGAACGAGCAGTGCATATAAAAGGGAATTGCAATCAGGAAGCCACTCGACTAAATCCCGCATCTCCTTCAGGGAGCCAACGGGAAGGGTCCACTAAACTGTTAGGAAAAAGCAAGAAGTTCAAAAATGATTCTCCTCATGTCACCGCTAGGGTTGCTCCCGGAATTTCCCTTCACTATATCACCAAGTTCGGTTGCACTCGAAGGGCCTCCTTCCTGCTCACCCTTCTTTGTTTATTGCGGCAATCGCTTCTTTTGGAGCCAAAACCCCCTCTTTCCTCGACGGATGATCATTTTGAAGCAACTCCACGAAAGGCATTCGAATTTCATCCATAACCACTGGATTTCTCCAACCTGATCGTGATGAGAGGAAGCCAACCAAGTGCCCTCATTTCAAAGATTGAGGATTTGCCCGCCTTTCTTGTTGTCGATGTCACCAAAACGGCTATTGTATATATTTATATAACAAGAGCACTCGAATGAACCGAAAAAGCTTCTGTTCACAGAGGTTCTTTTCGTTTTCTTCGTTGCTTGTCGTCAGAGGAGAGGGACTTTTTAGGATGCGCAGAGCAAGCTAGATTAAAGAGGAAGGGTATTCGCCCCTAATCAATAAAGGGCACAGCACGCAAGAAGGCATGAGCTAATTAAAGCAAAGGTATTTGCATTACTATGTTAGGGGAGGAAAGAGCATAAGCTTTATAAGATAGGAGATAAAGAAGATTCATTATTCATTAAGATTGGTTGGTTAAAAAGCCAGTCCAGAAGACCAAGATCTGCACCTTTCAACCAAGACTGCGGCCCATCTAAGAGGATTGGTTGGGTGGCTGGAAGCTGACTGATTAGCGAAGAAGGCAAGGAAAGATTCATGATTAGGAGAACTTTTGAATTGGCTGCTTTTCCTTGGTAAACTGAAACTGGTTGAAATCCTACTGGTGCTTAGTGCTCCCGGACGCAGGCTCGGATGGAGGAAAGGTGAGGATTTGGCCCAAGCTAAAGAAAAGAAGACCTTGGAGGAGAAAGGAAAATAATCAACCAAGAGGACTGGCCCGGAACCGGAATCAAAGGTCGAGTTCACGGTATGAGAGAAAAGCGTCAGCCATAGAGAGCAGACCAGACCCTATTAGCATAGCATACCATATTCCCTATTAGAGAAGCGTCACACGAGTTTAGAGTAGAGAGGGGGCAGGAAGAGAAAAGGGATCAGAGGCCCAAAAGAAGAGGAATAAACCGAAGGGGATAGAAAGTGAAAGAAAGGATCCGAAGGGGTTGCTCTTTTCCCTATAGTGAGGAAAACGAAAGGTACTCGAAAGCTGACGTGAGGACAGGTCCGTGTGGTGGAGGGCGAAGAAAGAATGGCCTCGGAGTGAACGGAGTTAACTCAATGTGTATGCTGTCGGAGTTACCGTGGACCACTCCTGACTTAAGAAGAAAACCAGGGGGAAATCTTGAATCAGTGAATACTTAGCCAGGAATGCTCGATCCGGACAAGAGGGCAGGGGCGCTGTCCTCTATTTAAGAAGCTCAGTTCAGTAAGACAATCGGGTTTACCAAGCTTCGAGGAAACTACTTACTCATTTATGCCTGGACGCAGGAAGAGCTACTGGGCTCTATCGATCCAGAACTCCTGGAAAGCTACTTCGATACCTAGATAGCGGGAGACTAGGAGAGGAGGGGGTCGCTCGAAGAATTCACCTCTAATCCATTTCTTTAAGTAACCAGACCTGTACTCAAGGCACTGCCCTTGCTTTGTGTACAAAATCCCGTTGTAGCACTCGCAACCAGTAAAAAAACTTCCTTCTCCATAGGTCAAGACGAAGTCCATGTATTTATCCATATTCATATTGCAAAAGCTTCGTATTTGTGGATCGAGGATGTCTGAAATAAAGTATCCTTCGGAATCCCTATAGTCAAGGCAAAGGTCGGGAGGTATTGGATCATAGAAGGTGTAGGGGGAATAACAGACTCGCCTTCTGATGCAGCCCCACAAGGTGGCAATAAGTCTTCCCTCGTCCAGATCCGGTATTGGGGAGTAGAATCGCAGCCGGATGAACTTGGATCTAAAGGGGTTCGGATCGTTGTCCTCAGCGCTAGCTTCCGGGGAAGTGGCAACCATTACGAGAGGTGGATTTTTCTTTTTTTGAAAGATCCAGGGAAGGTTTTCAAAGGCGATCAAAGGATGTTCGGGACATTTCTCCTCCACGACGCAGAGATCGAAGCGCTGATTTCCCTCATTAAGACCCGTTTTGTCCGCTACCCTCTTGCTTAGAAAGACCCTATTTCTGAGCCTTCCCCTCCTCCTTTTGAGTCATCTTGGATGAGAAGAAAGAGACCGACTTCATCGACTTCCAATGTCCGTGTGGAATGCAACTTGTTCGCTGAAGTGGAGGCGCTTTCCGCTGGGGCAGACCATTCTTGTGAGAACGAGGGCTGGTCTAATCCGGGGTCTCTCTTAAACCAACCAACTCTCTAGGGAAAACGACTAGCTAGATGATCTTTGAGTCAGAATTCGAACTTGTTGACGCGGAGAGCCATCAAAGGACAGTGGCTGATTTGTGAGCTGAGAAACCCGCGAAAGAGGATGGGATAGCGTAGAACCCTTTCCTTCCATCTTTTGGTCGGCTACCTAAGCAGTGATCCTTTCTTCCAAGCGGAGATTCCCCTATGTAGAATGTATGATGTCCACTGGAAAGAAGAAGCAATCTCCTTCCATAGTTTCACATTGTCAATCCTTTAATCTCAATCGTTCTCAGAAGAGGCAGCGGCGACTCTGTTTGCTTGCATTCTCTGTCGCACTAGAAGCAGGTAGTCAACGAGAGTGTGATCTCGTTATCTACGTCAATGAATGAGACTATAGGCAGACTACTGTAACTACCTAATTGTCATTATAACATAACATCACTATAGACCTTCAACAAGTAGGAATCTAACCTACAATGTCACCCTTTTGAAAAGCCGAAATCACCGTACTGTCGTCATTCGCAAAAGGTAGCATCATGATATCTTCTTTGACGATGCGGGTAGACTACCTTCACTTTTCATTGAGCAAACAGAGTTTGGTAGTCGGACCGGTAACTAACTGTTAGAAAGGAATAGACAGAAGAAAGTGTTAGAGAGGAATAAGCGAGTTTCAGAGTAGGCCGAACCTCAGTTGACCGATGATTGGGTGAGACCGCTTGCCTTCTTCTTCGAATTGCCCTCTCAAACTCAGTTGAGCACAACTTTTTTGCCTTTCCTGAGACTCCTTTTCTGCCCCGGCTCACTTATTTGCTGGTCACGAAAGCTCCTCTTTGTGTGAGAACTATTACTTCCCTTTGGGACAGGATTCCACGACTCTATCATTTTCATGAGAGCCCTTCTATGCGGTATACTTTTGCTCCGACTTCCACTCTTTGTCCCATTGACTGTGCTCGGACTGCTGGAGCCGAAACTGGTTGGTGCTTTGCCGGGTCCAGGAAAAGCGGATTCTCAGTTAGCTGCTTTTTTTTTAGCACAGGAGGTAATGTGATGCAAGTCTGACACTCATATTGGAAGGGACTGAACTCCGCAACTTATTAGGAGTAGGGGCTTACGGTCCATGCATTAAAGCGCTTATTTTTGGTCTGAAAAAGCGACTGTTTTAACACCGATTTGATAAGATTACAAAACGACTCTCTTTTCATCTTGTATGCTCCCAAACTTAAAGACCTCAATCGTAGGTTTCGCTCCCCAGAGACAGTCTCCCTCTCTTCTGTCAATCAAAGTCCTCCTGCACAGGCCAAGCCTCATAAGAAAAAGAGTTCTCAGCAGCTTCTGCGCGAAAGGTATGAGAATGGGGATCCTGAAGTCGGTCTACTTGGAGAACACTCTGGAAAGTTCGACTACTACGTCCTTTATTCGAGATATTCAAGCCTCGATCATCCTCTCAAACAACTTCTAGCTGAATTCACTCATCAAGTGCAAATCTGAAACAAAGAAAAATTTGGGAACGTGTTCCACAGAAAGCGACAAATTTTGGCTCGGCTTGCTGGAGTCCAAAAAGCGTTAGATGAGGCTCCCAATAGTTTTCTTGTTAACTTGGAAAAAACTCTCTCACTTGAATACTCCACTATCCTTCTCCAAGAACAAGAACTTTGGGCTTTGAAATCTAGAGTTAACTGGCTTCTTAATGGGGATAGAAATACTGCCTTCTTTCATACTTCTACCCTTGTCCGAAGAAGGTATAACAAAATCCACCAACTCAAAGACCTGATGGGAAATTGGATCTATGACTTCTCGGAGCTTCAAAGCCTTGTCCAACGCACCTTCCAATGTCTCTACTCGACTGAGCAGCTTTGTTCTAAGCTCCATCCTGAACCTTTTTTTCAACAAGCTATGCATGTTTCTGAAGAAGAGGCCAACAACCTTGACTCTTCAGTTTCTGATCAAGAAATTAAACAAGCCCTGTTCTCTTTTAAACCCTTCAAAGCTCCAGGGCCTGACGGCCTTCATGCTGGGTAGAAGAGCTGCCGATAACCTCATTATTGCTCGAGAAATGGTGCATCGCCTTCGCACTCAAAAAGGTAGAACTGGGTCTATGGTCTTAAAAATCGACTTAGAAAAAGCCTATGATAGGCTTGAATGGGGATTCATTCGGGAAGTGCTGATATTCTTTTAATTTCCTAGCCACCTTAAAAAGTGAATTATGAGTTGCATAACTTCACCCATGATCTCAATTCTCTTCAATGGTGGGCAGTTACCTCAATTTGCTCCCTCTCGAGGTATCAGACAGGGTGATCCACTCTCGCCATACATCTTCATCTTATGTATGGAATTCTTAGGTCTATCTATTTTGGAGCGTTGCCATAACAATTCTTGGAACCCTGTTAAATCTTCTCGCAGTGGACCAGCCTTATCTCACTTATTTTTTGCAGACGATTTTTTTTTGTTTGCTAAGGCGGATCAAAAGAACTGTTCTACGATCAAGGAGGTGCTTGAGGATTTTTGTTCTAGATCGGGACGTCAACCTTGGTAAATAAAAAGTTGTCTTCTCAAGGAACATGAATCCAGTTCTGCGAGATTCCCTTAGTTCTATGCTGGGTATCAACTCCACTCCAAACCTCGGCAAATACTTGGGCTTCCCTTTAGATCAATCCGGTCGCAACCCCAGAAATTTTTACTTCATTTTAGAGAAAATTCAATCCAAACTTGCAGATGGAAATCAAATTTGCTGTCTCTGCCAGGAATAATTACTCTCATCCAATCTGTCACAGAAGCAATCCCAACTTACTTCATGCAATGTATGGTGTTACCTGCTAAAGTCTGCAATCAAATAGACCGTCTCAATCGTAATTTTCTCTGGGGCACTACAACTGAAAGAAGGAAGATGCACTTAGTTAGTTGGGCGAAATGTTGTAAAGAAAAAAGTAAAGGTGGGCTGGGCCTCAAGTCCACTAAAGCAAGGAACTTGGCTTTCTTAGCCAAGCTAAACTGGCGAGTACTCCAAAATAAAGATGATCTCCGGGCTCGGGTCCTGATTGCCAAATATGGGCTCACTAATCCTTCTAATCCTCCCATTAGAAATAGAGTTGGATCTCCTAACTGGGCCGCAGTCAAAGCTGGTTGGCCCATCTTTGCAAAGGGAGCTCGCTGGCTTATCCATAGAAACTCTACCCTCAGTTTTTGGAACTCTAACTGGACTGGCCTAGGCTGTTTTTTTTTCTTACATTTCAGGACCCCTCCAGTTGACATAATAAACCTTTAGGGTTTGCTACTTCTTTTCACCAAGTAGGATTGGTCCTTCTCTAACTTATCCTTTGCTCTGCCAAAGGAGGTGCTCGCCACC